AATATCAACCACTTGACGTCCATCCGATGCATCAACTATGGTTATTTCATATCCTCCCTTTTCTTTTCGTACTATTTTGCTTACTATACCCGCTGATGTAGCATTATAGACTGTATTGTTACTCTTGCTACCGTCAGGATAAATCTGACCCCTTCCTCTGTTCCCACCCACATATATGGGATATTTTAAGAAGTGAACGTCTTTCTTCGTAGCAGGGTCGGGGGAAAGAATGGGAAAGACGATTTCACTATATTTCTGACCCGGAACAGGACCTATCACAAGAATATTTTTTTTATTGGGACGATAACTCTGAAAAGACAGATTTCCTATCTTTTCTTTCAACTCAGGAGAAATACGATCGGGGGGGGCTAATTCGAATCCCTCGGGTAAAATAAGAACAGCACCCACATTCAAACCCCCTCTTTTACCATTAGCAAGAACTTGTTTCAGTTGCATATCATAAGGAATTCGAACAACTGCTTCAAATACAGTATCAGGAAGCACAGCTTGCGGAACTTCAATATCCACGGGCTTATCAGCTAAATGGCAATTAGCACATACAATTCGTCCAGTTGCTTCTCGTGGGTTTTCATAACCCTGCTGCGCAAAAATGGGATATGCATTTGAAATGGATGCTCGAGTTATTACATATATCATGATCGATACAGAAATGGATCGAGTCATCTGTTCCTTTACCCAAGAAAAAGTATTTCTATTTTGCATGTCCAATCATGGATCTCGGAATTTCTACAATAAATTAGATAGGGAACTAGTAAAGTTCCCTATGCACGAGTCTGTCATTGTACTGGAATAGTTGTACTGGAATATAGGACGAATACCTTGAACCGGTAGAAATAAAATATAAAGAATTAAGTAAGATTCAAAATGCTTTCTTTATAAAGGAAGAAAGATTCTGATTTATTTGATTGATATCAGGAGATCAAATGAGTTCTTCATTCATTCATTGAATGATAAATGACTACAAGCGAAGGAGATACACGATTTAAATAATGGAAAATCCAATATTTCACAATTGTATCTAGAATAACTGGAAAGGTGGAAACAAGACCAGATATAATTTGATCGTTATGAGCCAATCCAAAATCGTTGTAGAACGAACCAATTATTAGTTCCCAACCATGAGTCGAGTGAAATCCAATCCATAAATCAGTAACTAAAAGAATCGAAAAAGCTTTTATTGTGTCACTTAAGTTATAGAGGAATTCCTGAACCCAAGAATTAAGAATGACAAGTTCCTCATTACCCAAAATAAAATAACCACTTAGAATAGCGAAAGAGATTATATTTGTCGAGAAATGCAAAATGATATGGAGATGATATTCATTGTGTGTTTTGACCAATTGTATCGTTTCCTTGTGTATTCCTATACGAAGTTTTTGTATATGTGTCTCCGGGTACTCCTTTATTATTTCGTCCAACAGAAAGAGTTCTTCTAATTCTATGAATCTTTCTAGAACGTTTTTCTCTTGAATGATATTCAAGAGAGTTTCGGATTGCCCGGTATTCCACCAATTAGTAACCCAAAGTTCCAGACATTTATTAAATGAGAGAGAGACCCACCAGGGCAAAAATACTATAGATACAAGATATGGGAAAGAAGGCAATGCTTTCTTTTTTTTCATTTTTTATCTGTGAATTGAATTGTTAATGAACCTGCTTCATTCGTTGACTCTATATGATATTTCTCTGAAGCACGAGTTCTATAACAAGGTATTGAACCTATGGGTCTATTCATTCCAATTTTTGTGTAAAAATTGAGTTTAGTTCTTGGATCTAGAAGGAATATAGAAATGGGATAAGGGTCCGTCCTTTTCGGATAAAAATGCAAAATCTATATTATTCCCAGATATCTCAATTGGGCAAATTCGAAGCAATTTCATCCTCATTTGTTCCTTTCTATGAATACTCGAAAACCCACTTAAAATAACGAATCGTATTTCGAAACGAAAACCCTCCTCAGTTAATTATTTCGAAATGTTTCATCGTCTAGCCACAACCAAGGAAAAAGGGTATCATCAAGATTTTGGGCCTAAAAAGATGAGATGAATTACGTATTACGAAATACATGTTCGAATATATTTGATGAATCCCTACTTATTAGATTATCCTTTTTTCTAGTAGAAATCTTCTAGTAGAAAAGAATTGAGTTGGGATCCATACGCATACGAAATACTTTTGGTATACAAATGGTATACAAAAATTTCTTCTTTTCTTAATTTTATTCTTTTCTTAATTATAGTATAGTTTATTATAGTTATTCCATATATGCCCTCCCGCTTTTTTGTTTTATTCTATGGGAGTCGCCACGACAAAGGAAGGAGGAAATAGAATAATCTAACATGTTTTGTTCGAATGAACATTCCAAAAAGACTTCAATTGTATTAAAAAAGGAATTAGCAAGTTCCTCCCCCCATGCCGAGAAAACATTTATTCTTTATTGTGTTCAATTCATTTCAAAATACTTCAATTGGTACGCGCAAGAAATAGGCCAATTCGGCAGCTTTTTGTTCAATTTCTCGTGGAGTAAAATTCTCATCAGTACGAGTCAAGGGAATGGCCCCTTGACCTCTGATTTCCATATAAAGGACACGACGAGGATAAAGACCCTCCTTAACCTCAATTCTGATTGATTGGATATCTCTCATAAGGAAGCGAAGGAAGATGCGACGATTTATTCCAGGAAATCCCCAACGAAAAATGCACACAATTCCTTCTTTTCTATCGAATCGGTCATAACCACTACCTACATTCCACAAAATTGTGCACCACAAATAGGAGCTAACGAATAGACCTGCGATCCCGTAAAAAGACATCACGATTCCTTGTGGAAAAAAAATAATTTGCTGAGATGGAAATACGGATATCAGATTCCTACCAAGATAACTGGAAGTTCCAACCGCTAAGAATCCTAGTGAACCTAAAAAAAGGATACAGGCCCAGCAAAAATTACTTGTTTTTCGAGACCCCCTTATAAGTTCTATCCATATATGTTCTGATCGCCAATTCATACTATACTAGATCCAGTTGCATTCGATTGGAATTGAGAGAATAACCCAAATTTGACTTTACCTTTCTTGATCCCGAAGTAACTTTCATCAACTAGCGCTATTCTGATGTGGAGTAATTGGTTAGATACATTGACTTTCTATTAAAAATATTTACTGATCCTTTTTAACCAGCTATGCCCTGCATATATATACATGCATTTATGCGGATATCATGTATCCGCATGCATAACAGTTCTTTCATTTGTGTGTGGAAAGAGCCACATATCGTACCATATTGCACTAAATAACTATCTGTATTATGATACAGTGTTGAAATAAATTGATAAGATTTGGTCCCATTGGATCTAGACAATCTTATTTTTTTGGACATGAAGAGATAAAGAAGCCATTGCAATTGCCGGAAATACTAGGCCCACTAAAGGCACAAAAATAGAGGGTAAGTTGAGATCTGTCATAGAATGGGTGCCTCGATTTAATATTTGTATCTATATATTTGTATCTATTAGAAAGATATCTTATGATATGATAAGTATATCTATTATAAGTAATATTAAGTAATATTGACTATTGTATTTTATATAATATTATTATTTTGAAATTTAAAATATTAATAAAATAAAAAGAAAATAAAAAAAAAAGATAGATAATAAGTGCAAAAATGTAGAACTAAATTAAGTGTACCTATTCATCTTTCTACACGAATATAGATAGGATAATCTTCTTTTACAAATTTTATTATTCTTCTTCTCCCATCCTTATGTTCTTTCTATCTTTCTTTCTAATCTAATAAGGAGTTTCTTATTAAAAAGGAGTTTTCTTATGAAAATTAAGTTCATTATGAATTCGCGACTCTAAATAATACGATCCAACAAACGGGGATTCATAGTAAAAATGTGATAGATATAGAAATTATTTTATTCCATTTCCATATTTGATATTTCTTTTTATTTTGATCTTCTTTTTTTCATTATTGTCTATCTTAATTAATACGTAAGATAGCCAGATAAAATTCTTTTTATTTCCCAAAATTAGAATTCCTCGGAAAGAGAAATTCACCCTTTTATTTTATCCTGTTGATAGAGGTTCATAATACCTAATCATGAATAGGGGTAAGATAAAAAATAGATCTGGATCTGGAAGAAAAAAAATTATCCGAAACTTCTGACTCTTACTAGAAAGTGTAACTTATATCACCAAAGAACATTTTTCTTAGTTTTTTTTTTATTACGATGAACTAAATACTTGTTCACTACAAATAAAATAACTGAATCTAGTGCTATACTTTAATTTTTGGAATTTTGATTCAAGGGAAAGAAACCATGGAGCTGAAATAACTCACTTAGAACACCTTTTAAAGGATTACGTGGTACGATTGGGTCGAATAAGCCTTTATGGAATAAATACTCAGCCGCTTGTGAACCATCGGGTACTGTCTTATTCAATGTTTGTTCAATTACTCTTTTACCCGCAAATGCAATGTACGCATTAGGTTCAGCAATAATGATATCTCCCAACATACCAAAACTGGCTGTTACTCCACCGGTTGTAGGAGATGTAAGGACTGATACATAGAATAACTTTTTAGTGGATTGGTAATCATATGAAGCAGAAGATATTTTAGCCATTTGCATCAAGCTCAAACTTCCTTCGTGCATGCGTGCTCCTCCAGAAGCACACACAATAATGACAGGTAGAGATCGATTAGTAGCATACTCAATCAAACGAGTGATTTTCTCACCTACTACAGATCCCATACTACCTCCCATGAACTGAAAATCCATAACCCCAATTGCTATGGTAATACCGTTTAGTTGACCTATGCCTGTTTGAACAGCTTCAGTTAAACCTGTCTTTCTTTGATAAGAATCGATACGATCTTTATAAGGTTCCTCTTCTGAATGAAATTGAATGGGGTCCATAGAAACCATATCTTCATCCATAGGATCCCAAGTGCCCGAATCAATCGAAAGT